TCTTTCTGCGATAAGAAGATAAATGATTTCATTACCATAGATCCAGATAGCATAAGGGAGGGGGAATTCTTTCTTTTTTTATTTTCTATAATCTATAATAAGGTAAAGTGCTCCACCGGTACACCTTTCTGGTCTTCCTTCTGAGCCAGGATCAATACCAAAAAAAGAAAAATGAAAAGCGCTAAACCAGATCGATCTTTCGGCATAGGAAATCGGACTGTCTTTCTTACTTATACTAAGTTAAGGGAAAAAAAAAGAGCTTTCTCCGCGATTCATTGCTTACTTAGCCTTCTCAGTTTAGCATTCTACCAAAAAATCTTCTTTCTCAGGGTCAATCTAGTCCTCTTTGAATTGATCTCGTACTCTAGTAGAGAAATGGAAGTCTTTTTCTAGAAAAGATGAAGACAGGGAATCGGAACTAAATCATTCTTTCTTTGTCGACTATGGACTTTGACGACTCTAGCTTCATCTTAGGGAAAGTCAAAAGAAAAGCATCATTCACATCTTACAGTAATTTCTTAGGGACTCTAGATCATAGACTGGGATCACTCGAGATCGATGGCTATGCACTCGCCCGAATGCAAACATTGGCTTGTTAGATTTTCCTTTGAGCGAGCCGTTGACTACTATTTACAATAGAAATGAAAGTAAGAAAACAGGCATTGAGAAGGGTAGTTCGGGCAACGATCTGGTTTTTTGCTATTGGCACAAGCAGGTCCCTACTATCTAAGAACACTAGCAATGAGATCTCATCTCTCTGACTTAGGTTCCGAAGCTTGTCGCAAAGAAGAGAGGGAAAGAGCGGAAAAGCGGGTTTTACGTCAACAGTTCTTCCTCGTTCCGACAAAGAGTGTGTTTCCTTATTATTTTTTAGCTTTGAGCTTGGTTCAGATTGGACACGTCCTCACTCGTTCTTTTTTCAAGATCTTTGAGCCTCTTAAGGATGCCGTAGGGATTCTTCTAACAGGTCTGTCCCTGTGCTAATAGACCCACTCCAATCCCGGGAACCTTACCTGAGCTACTAAAATCTTGGAAATCGACTAGCCTTACTTCTTTCGGGGCTCCATCCCTCTTGACTATATAGGTAGGGGCTTAGCTGCTCCTAGTCAGATAAAAGTTCTATGCTGGGGCTCTCGGCAACCCTGAACTACTAAAAACCTGGCCCTTTGATGTGCTTGCCCAGCCTCTTCCACTAGAAAGAGCTTCTTCTCTTAAGGCTTCTTGCCAGTAGTGAGAAAAACCTTGCTTATCTATCTTTAGAAAGAGGATAGATAAAAAGATAACTAGATCAATGTCTTCCGTCTTCGTCTGCTATAACCTTCAAGGAAGATGCAAAAGGCAGAACAGATGATAAGACGATGCATCTTTTCGTCTTCTCGTCAGGATCTATATAGGGGATCGAATGCATTATAACTCCTTCTATCTAGCGCTCTCAAGCTGAGGTAACTCGAAGCTTTGAATGGCTCCTGCCTAGCTTCCTTCCAGTGATTAGAGTCTTCTGTTTGCAGTTTTGAATCTTGCTATGAGTGCCTTTACCCTTCTCTAAGAAGCCATAGGACTGTGCTATGAGGGAGGAACCCTTTCTTCTAATGCTTCCTCCTTACTCTTCTAGTATTGGTTTCATGCCGTATTTCACTCAACCAGCCTCAAGTTTTTATTTATATTCCTTCTTACGGTTATATCCTCTTTGATATGTCCTTCAGGTATAGGGGAGTAAGTAAGGTTTTCATTCCTTCCTTTCAATGCTTCCTCCATGCCTCTAGTACTGTAATATGAGGGAAAGCTCTAAGAGGAAGAATTCTAAATCCTATTACATCTATAAGATAGAGAGGTAAAGTCCTTCCTAGGAGAGTGAAGCAACGAAGGCTGGAAGTAAGAACTCTAAACTTTCTCTTTAGGTATCCCCCCTCCGTACCCTGTGTGAAGGAGCTGTAGAATCAGTCCTAGCTATCTGATAATAGCAGCTGGGATCACAGAGAGTAGCCAACCCAGTCCAGTAGCACAGTCCTACAAGCCAACGGTTGCTAACTTTCTTTCAAATAAGATCTGTCCCAGCTGGCATTATTCTTTAAACCACCTTCTCTTGATGTAGAAAAATCCCCTTTATTTGAGGGTAATACAGAATTAGCTCTATCTTATCCAATGGGAAACTTTAGAGTTCATCCTTTAGCTGTCCAGGCAGTGCAGTACTTCCTCTCGAGATATTGGTGTATAGATCCTTCCCAGCCGGACAAGGAGCCTGTGTTACTAATTGGCTTGATAGTTCAAGTAGTAAAGGAGGTCTGTGGTAGTCAAGTATGTCTGTGGCTAGAGGAGAAAAGCAGTGAATCTTAGTACCCTGTAAGCGTGAAGTCAGGCTTTTCTAACTCCTAGTCGGCTAGTAGAAGGATAGAGACTAAAGAAAGTTAGTTTACCCGAAGCAAAGTCAAGAGAGAAAGGTGGTAGCTCTCCATGCAAGCTATTCTAGCAAGTCTTCTGTGGAGGAGGAGTAGCACTAGGCAAGTAACTTATTTCACTAGTTGAGATACACAGATTACTCAAGGTTGTACGAGCTGTAATAGTAGTTGAAAGGACCTTTGAATACACATTGGACCTTGGAAATCACAATCTTAATGGGCCTATACCAGAGAATCTTGCTGACTTGGCTCAACTACAATGCCTAGTTCTTTCTCATAATAATCTATCCGGGTCGATTCCTTCCAAGTCATCTTTGTCTTTTTCTCAGGTTAATATACCTGATCTGAGCTACGCTCAACATCGTGGAGTTTTTGATCTGTCTTACAATAGGTTGTCTGGGACCATACCTGGGGAACTGTGTGGTCGTGGTAGATCTTTTGATAAGCAATAACATGCTTTCTGGATCAATTCCAAGATCACTCTCTCGCCTGACAAATCTTACAACGTTGGATTTATCTGGGAATTTGCTTACTGGTCTCATTCCTCCGGAGTTTGGCGATTCGCTTAAGCTTCAAGGCTTGTATCTGGGAAAGAATCAGCTTTCTGGCACCATCCCTGAAAGGTTGGGGCGTTTGAGCAGTTTGGTAAAGCTGAACTTTACTAGTAATAAGAATTTATCTGGTCCAGTACCAACAAGTTTTGGGAACTTGAAAGGGCTGACTCATTTAGATTTGAGTTCTAATGAGCTCAGTGGTGAGCTTCCTTCATAGCCTTCATAGATAGAGTAGAGAGAAATGGGAGTAAGCCTTTGGTATTCTGTTCTTATTGCTTAGTTCCTGTCTATCTCTATCTATCAAAATAGACCCTCTTTTAAACGGAAAAAGATCAGTCCATATAACTAGATCGGAAAATTCACATACATGAAGGGGTGAGGCTTGAGTCTACTTTCTATTACAAAAGTAGAGTAGAAAGAAGACTCACTACTCAATTCGAAGGCGACACGCCTTGCTGCCTTTACGAGGATTTCCCTTCTTTGCTTCTTTTGTTTGAAATAGGACCGGGCCGGGTAGAATCCGGTTGGAAAGAAAGAAAGAAACCGCCGGAGTGGGGGATTGTCCTGTCCTCCTCACTGACCCCAAAGAAGGTGGCTCTGCCACTAAGCAGGCCGGCAGAGAGGGCACCAAATGCCTAAACAAGACAAGAACCAACTATATGCTTAACACAAACTTTCTGGTCCTCCCTCTAGCACACGGGGATCGGCCCTACGCACCGGGGGTGAAGCGTAGAGGTCACTTTAGCTTGTTGTACCGGAGTGGTTCATCGTCAAAAGAACAACAATGGCTTGTAGCATTTCCTATTGATTTGTCTAGGGGATGGGATGTAAAAGAAGGCTTTATCGTCTAAAGGCAGGGGTGAGCTTTCTCACTATACCTCGCTCTTCTTTTATCCCGCCTGCTTTCTTATCCCTGTTCCGTAAATTTCGTACGTAGACAGTTAGTTGCTCTGACTAGTTTTTTAGTGCAAAAAAGGACCAACGACGACCCTATCCTAAAGGAGAAGAAGGAGTAGGAGCAGAGCGGAGAATCTTTTTTGATTCCAGCCGAGAAGACTAGTAAAAGGAAGGATCAAGAATGTTATATATTTCAGGAGCTAGATCAGTTGCCGATGAACAAGTAAGAATTGCCTCAACAAAAATAGATGGAATTGGGCCTAAAAAAGCCATTCTGGTTCGTTATCGATTAGGTATCAGTGGGAACATAAAGATAAAAGAATTAACTAAGTATCAGATCGACCAAATTGAACAAATGATAGGTCAAGATCATGTTGTTCATTGGGAATTGAAGAGGGGAGAACGAGCAGACATCGAACGATTAATTTCTATTTCTTGTTATCGTGGAATTCGTCATCAAGATGGATCACCCTTACGCGGTCAACGAACTCATACTAATGCTAGGACTTGTCGCAAGCAAATTCGGAAATGAAAGAAGTATACCGAAAGCCTTGGTACTTGTCTGATCAATCACACTGATAGCTTCAATAGTTCACTGAAATTTTATTTGGGGATTTCACCGGTTACTAATCCAGTATCGGTATAGTAGGCCTCCTTGGCCACTCCACTAGTGGCCCGGCTTCGTCCTAGAAGCTACTGCTTCCGCCTCTCTAGGCTTCGCTCTCGCTCATGACTGGTATATGGATCTCTCTATGTAGTGATCGGCCTTCTAGAAGCTTCGCCAGAAGCGACTAGTCGCTTCCCGAATGCCCCTTTCCTTCGCTACTAGGAGAGTCGCTAGCTTGCTTGCATTCTAGAAACGGTAGCTTCCGCGCCCTTCCTGCCTACTGAAAGGGATGTGAATGATCGTGACAGCTCTTAAAATCCTATTCAGTCTGATTAGATATGTCACTGAAAGAAAGTGATTATGTTCCCTCTCTTTTTTTTTTAGGATTCCGAGGATGGGCCGGCCCATCCTAACATCATTTATGAGGAGCCGGACGACGAAGCCTCCTCTTCAGATAAAGATGTCTCCGACGCAACTCTCCCGGCAAGAAAAACTTGATCTATTTATCTTTTTTTGCGGGTTCGGTCAGGAGGGACAAAAGAGAGA